CCAAAAATAAAAGTAAATTTGACCTAGTTAATTTTTATTATAAATTAAATTTTTATATGTATATATGTATTTATAATATATTAAATAATGGAACAAATTAATATTAATTATATTATTATTATATAATTTTTATTATTAAAAATTTAAATTAAAAATACTAAAATAGTAAATAATTATTTATTGAAACTTAAATAATTTGGCGGTATTTTAGTTCATTTAGAGGAATCTGTTTATTAATTGATAATCCACGAATAAATTTACTTAATTTAAAAGTTTATATATCGTTGTTAAAAAAATATTTTTAATAAAAATAATATTTTAAAATTTAAATAAAAAATTAAATCAGATCAAGATGTAGTTTATAATTAAGAATATAATGGATTACAATAAATTTATTTATATGGCTTTTAATTTGAAATAATTAAATAAAAGTGGATTTAACTGTAATTTTTTTTAATTTAAAAAAATGATTAAAAATTAAAATATGTACATATTGCCCGTCGCTTTCATTTAAAAATTGAAATAAGTCGTAACAAAGTAGAGGTACTGGAAAGTGTTTCTAGAAAGATCAAATTAGAGCTTGTTTTAAGTATTTCATTTACATTGAAAAGATATTATTTATTTAATTAATTTGAGGGGGTAAAATTAATAATGAAAGAGCTAATAAAAAAAATTTTAATATTAAAAATAATTTAATGGGGGTTAAAGTATTTTTAATAGAAAAAATTTAAATTTTTATAGTTAATTAGTATTGTGAAAGAATTTTGAAATATTTTTGAAAATTAAATTTGTTAAAAAGTAAATTTTATTTATTGTATCTTGTGTATCAGAGTTTATTAAAAATTTTTTATTGATTTAAATTTCTCGAATTTAAAAGAGTTAATTAATTAGGAAAGTTATTGTTGAATAAATATTTTAAATAATTAATTAGAAATGAAATGTTAATCGTTTTTAAATATATCTAGTTTTTTTAGAAAAAAATTTAATTTTTTATTTAAATAAAAAATAATTTTATTTTTTAAATTATTTTTAATTTAAATTTTATATTTTAAGGGATAAGCTTTAAATTAAATTTTTATAATAAATTATTTTATTTTTAAAATTTTTATAATTTATATTGTTAATAAATTATATTTTTTTATAAATAATTTTATATGGTAATTTAAAATTTAATTTTAATTATTTAATTTTTTATAAAAAAATATTTTTTAATTAAAAAAATTTAGATATTATGATAAAATTAGTATATAAATGAAATTAATTAAATTTAATTTTATATGTAGTTATTTTAAAGGAATTCGGCAAAATGTTATGTCCACTTGTTTATCAAAAACATGTCTTTTTGTATTATAATTTAAAGTCTAATCTGCCCACTGATTAAAAAAAATTAAAGGGCTGCAGTATTTTGACTGTACAAAGGTAGCATAATCATTAGTCTCCTAATTGGTGACTTGTATGAAAGATTGGATGAGATATAAGCTGTCCCTAAAATATATTATTGAAATTAATTTTTTAATTAAAAAGTTAAAATATTTTAAAAAGACGAGAAGACCCTATAGAGTTTTATAATTTTTATAAATTATAGTTATTTATTAATTTTTAATTAAAATTTATATAATTTATTTTATTGGGGTGATAAAAAAATTTAATAAACTTTTTTAGTAAATTTTCATAAATAAGTGAGTATATGATCCAATTTTATTGATTATAAGATTAAATTACCTTAGGGATAACAGCGTAATTTTTTTTTTTTAGTTCATATAAGAAAAAAAGTTTGCGACCTCGATGTTGGATTAAGATAAAATTTATATGCAAAAGTATGAAGTTTTGATCTGTTCGATCATTAAAATCTTACATGATCTGAGTTCAAACCGGTGTAAGCCAGGTTGGTTTCTATCTTTTAATAATTCAAATATTTTAGTACGAAAGGATCAAATATTTTAATTAAATTATTTAATTTTGAATTTTATTAAAAAAAATTAGAAATTATTTATTTAAAAGTTAATAATATGAATGCTATTTTGGCAGAAAAAATGTAATGGTTTTAGAAGTCATGAATGTATAATTTATTATATAAATAGTACATTTATATAAATGATACATTTATTATTTTTATTGGGGTAATTATTTTAATTATTGGGGTTTTAATTGGGGTAGCTTTTTTAACTCTTTTAGAGCGCAAAGTTTTAGGTTATATTCAAATTCGTAAAGGGCCTAATAAAGTGGGAATTTTAGGAATTTTACAGCCTTTTTCTGATGCTATTAAATTATTTACTAAAGAACAGATTTATCCTAGATTTTCTAATTATTTAATTTATTATTTTTCTCCTGTTGTAAGATTTATTTTATCTTTATTTATTTGAGTTTTAATTCCTTATTTTTTTAATTTAGTAACTTTTAATTTAGGTATTTTATTTTTTTTTTGTTGTACTAGTTTAGGGGTATATAGAGTAATAATTGCTGGATGATCTTCTAATTCAAATTATTCTATATTAGGAGGTCTTCGAGCAGTTGCTCAAACTATTTCTTATGAAGTAAGATTAGCTTTAATTTTTATATCTAGAATTCTTTTAATTATAGATTTTAATTTAATGAATTTTCTTTATTATCAAAAATTAATTTGATTTTTATTTTTAATATTTCCTTTATGTTTATGTTGATTATCTTCAATATTGGCTGAAACTAATCGTACTCCTTTTGATTTTGCTGAAGGTGAAAGTGAGTTAGTTTCTGGGTTTAATATTGAATATAGAAGAGGGGGATTTGCTCTTATTTTTTTAGCTGAATATTCAAGAATTTTATTTATAAGTTTTTTATATGTTATTGTTTATTTAGGTGGTTATGATTTAAGTTTTTTTTTTTATTTAAAACTTACTTTAATTTCTTTTATTTTTATTTGAGTACGAGGGACTTTGCCTCGTTATCGTTATGATAAGTTAATATATTTAGCTCGAAAAGGTTATTTACCTGTTTCCTTAAATTTTTTAATTTTATTTTTAGGTTTAAAAATTTTTTTTATATAAAATAGAGTAAATTTTTGATTTTTTTTTAGTATAATATAAAAATTAATAGAAATAATTTATTTCTTTTTTAAGTTTTCAAAACAAATGCTTTAACAAGCTCATTAATTAGTTAATATTAAATTAATTTTTAAAAATAATTTTATCTCAATAAATTCTAATTAGGGGATTTATTAAGAAGTAAATAAAATAAAAGAAAGTTAATAATTGTCCTGTTATAATATATGGTTCTTCAACTGGTCGAGCTCCAATTCAAGTTAATAAAATTACTATTCTTACGAAAGATCAAAATATAATTTGATTAATAGGATAAAATTGAATTCCTTGAATTTTTTTTTTAAAGGTTATAGGTAAAATAATTAAAATTAAGATTGATATAATTAATGCAATCACTCCCCCTAATTTATTAGGAATGGATCGTAGAATAGCATATGCAAATAAAAAGTATCATTCTGGTTGAATATGAACTGGAGTAACTAAAGGATTTGCAGGGATAAAATTATCAGGATCTCCTAATAAATATGGGTTAATTAGGGTTAATATAATTAATCTTATTAAAAGAATAATAAATCCTATTAAATCTTTAAATGAAAAAAATGGGTGGAATGGGATTTTATCTAAGTTTCTATTTAAACCTAAAGGATTATTAAATCCTGTTTGGTGAAGAAATAATAAATGAATTATTGTTATTATAGTTAAAATAAAAGGTAATAGAAAATGAAAAGTATAAAATCGAGTTAAAGTTGCATTATCTACAGCAAATCCTCCTCAAATTCAATTAACTAATATTGTTCCTAAATATGGAATTGCTGATAGTAAATTAGTAATTACTGTGGCTCCTCAAAAAGATATTTGTCCTCAAGGTAAAACATAACCTATAAAAGCTGTTGCTATTAATAAAAATAGGATAATAATTCCTACAAATCAAGTATGCTTTAAATTAAAAGATTCGTAATATATACCTCGTCCAATATGTAAATAAATACAAATAAAAAAAAAGGAAGCTCCATTAGCATGGATAGTTCGAATTAATCAACCATAATTTACATTTCGACAAATATAATTTACACTGTAAAAAGCTATTTCGATATTAGCTGTATAATATATAGTAAGGAATAATCCAGTAATAATTTGAATGATTAAACATAAAGCTAATAAAGATCCAAAATTTCATCATATTGAAATATTAGAGGGGGTAGGTAAATCAATTAATGATCCGTTAATGATTTTTATGATAGGATTTATTTTTCGAATTGATTTATAATTATTTATCATTAATTAGTTTATGGTTGATCGTAAAGGACCATAAAAAATATTTGTAATTTTTACTACAGCTACTAGCGTAATAAATAAATAAATAATTAATATTATTATTAATATTGATATTTGATTATTATAAAGTTTATTGATATTAATTTTATTTTTATTATTAAATATTATTAAATTTATTAAATTATTTTCTTCTGAATTATTAATATTTAAATTTATTCAATTTAAGTTATATTTATATATTATTGTAATTATTATAATAAAAATAATTATAAAAATACTTAATATTTTTATATTTAAGGGTAATAAAAATAATTCATTTGAAGCAATTCTTGATACATAAATAAATAATACTAGTAATCCTCCTAAAAAAGTTAAAAATAAAATATAAGAAAATCAATAAGATCTAATAATTATTCCGGTTAAAAGACATGTAATTAATGTTTGGATTAAAATTATTAACCCTATTCTTAAAGGATGGTTAATAAAATATATAATTAAAGTTATTATTATTATTATTAATGATAATCTTAATTTTGTCATTAGGAATCAAGGAATAGTTTAAAAAATAATAATTTTGGAGATTATAGATAAAGAGTTTCTTTTTCTTTGAAGTTTTTAAAGAAATTTTTTAATTTTGATTTACAAGACCAATGTTTTAATTAAACTATAAAAACAAAAAATAAATGATAATTTTTAATATGATATTAGTTTTTATTGTTATATTTTTTGTAGGTAATTTAATTTTTGTTTTTAAAAATAAGCATCTTTTAATTGTTTTATTAAGTTTAGAATTTATAGTTTTAAGAATTTTTTTTTTTATATTGATAATATTAAGATTTATTGAATATGATATATATATATTAATGGTTTTTTTAGTATTTTCTGTTTGTGAAGGATGTTTAGGTCTTTCTATTTTAGTTTCTATAATTCGAACTCATGGTAATGATTATTTTCAAAGTTTTAGATTATTGTAATTATTAAAATAATTTAATGATAAAATTTTTATTTATATTAATTTCTATAATTCCTTTATGTTTTATAAAAAATATATTTTGAATGGTACAAATATTATTATTAATAATAATATTTATATTTATAAATTTAATAGTAATAATTTGAGGTTTTAATAATATTAGTTATATATTTTCTTGTGATATTCTTTCTTTTGGTTTAATTCTTTTAAGAATTTGAATTTGTAGTTTAATAATTATGGCTAGTGAAAATTTATTTAAATTAAAATTTTATGTTAATTTTTTTTTATTTAATGTTATTTTTTTATTGATTATATTATATTTAACTTTTAGAGTTATAAATTTATTTATATTTTATTTATTTTTTGAGGGTAGATTAATTCCAACTTTATTATTAATTATTGGTTGAGGTTATCAACCTGAACGTTTACAAGCTGGGATATATTTATTATTTTATACTTTATTTGCTTCTTTACCTTTATTAATGGGTATTTTTTTTATTTTTAATATTTATAATTGTCTTATTATTTATTTTTTAAAATTTATAAATTTAGATTATATTATTTTATACCTTGTAATGATTGGTGCTTTTTTAATTAAATTGCCCATATATTTTGTTCATTTATGATTACCAAAAGCTCATGTTGAAGCTCCTGTTTCTGGTTCTATAATTTTAGCTGGAATTATATTAAAGTTAGGGGGTTATGGATCGTTTCGAGTTATAATTTTTTTACAGGGCGTAAATTTAAAATTAAATTATTTTTGGGTAATTATTAGATTAGTTGGGGGATTTTATATTAGTTTAAAATGTTTTTGTCAAGTAGATATTAAGTCTTTAATTGCTTATTCTTCTGTTGCTCATATAAGAATGGTTATTGGGGGTATTATAGTTATAAATTATTGAGGTTTTATAGGTTCTTATTTGTTAATAATTGGTCATGGTTTATGTTCTTCTGGGATATTTTGTTTAGCAAATATTAATTATGAGCGTTTGCATAGTCGAAGTTTTTACATTAATAAGGGTATAATAAATTTTATGCCTTCTATAAGTTTATGGTGATTTTTATTATTATCTTCTAATATGGCTGCTCCTCCTTCTTTAAATTTAATAGGAGAAATTAGTCTATTAAATAGTTTATTATCTTGGTCTTATTTTTTAATATTAATTTTAATAATAATTTCTTTTTTTAGAGCTGGATATAGTTTATATTTGTATTCTTATAGACAACATGGAAAATTTTATATAGGTTTATATAGTTTTTATTCAGGGGTTTCTCGGGAATATTTATTATTAATATTACATTGATTTCCTTTAAATATTATAATTATAAAGGTAGATTATGTTATAATTTGGATTTAATATTTAAATAATTTAATATAAAATATTGATTTGTGGTATCAAAAATATGATTTTTCATTTTAAATTATTATTTCTAAGTTTAATTTTATTTGTTTTAATTTTTTTTTTTTTTTATTTATATTTAGTATTTTAAATTTTATTTTTATAATTTATTTCATTATAACTAATTTAGTTTTATTTTTAGAATGAGAGATTATTACTTTAAATTCGACTAGAGTTGTAATATCTATTTTATTAGATTGGATATCTTTATTATTTATAATATTTGTTTCTTTAATTTCTTCAGTAGTTATTTATTATAGTAAAAGTTATATAAATTCAGAATTAAATTTAGTTCGGTTTATAAATTTAGTAATTTTATTTGTTTTTTCTATAATTTTATTAATTATTAGTCCTAATATAATTAGAATTTTATTAGGTTGAGATGGATTAGGGTTAGTTTCTTATTGTTTAGTTATTTATTATCAAAATTTAAAATCTTATAATGCTGGAATATTAACTGCTTTATCAAATCGTATTGGTGATGTTTTGATTTTAATAGTTATTTCATGGATATTAAATTATGGTAGTTGAAATTATATTTTTTATTTAAATTTTATAAAAAATGATTATGAAATAATTTTAATTGGGAGTATGATTGTTATAGCGGCAATAACTAAAAGAGCTCAAATTCCTTTTAGTTCTTGATTGCCTGCGGCTATGGCCGCACCTACTCCTGTTTCTGCTTTAGTTCATTCTTCTACTTTAGTAACTGCTGGAGTTTATCTTTTAATTCGTTTTAATTTTTTATTACTTGATATATTTATTATAAAAATTTTACTTTTAGTTTCTATTTTAACTATATTTATGTCTGGGATTTCTGCAAATTATGAATTTGATTTGAAAAAAATTATTGCTTTGTCAACATTAAGTCAATTAGGGTTAATAATAAGAATTTTAAGAATTGGGTTTCCAGATTTGGCTTTTTTTCATTTATTAACTCATGCTATATTTAAGGCTTTATTATTTATATGTGCAGGGGTTATTATTCATTTAATAAATGATATTCAAGATATTCGTTATATAGGGGGAATTAATTTATATATTCCATTAACTTCTTTATGTTTAAATATTTCTAATATGGCATTATGTGGAGTTCCTTTTTTAGCTGGGTTTTATTCTAAGGATTTGATTTTAGAAATAGTAAGTTTTAGAAATTTAAATATAGTAGTTTTTTTATTATACTATATTTCTACTGGGTTAACAATATTTTATAGTTTTCGTTTATTAATATATACTATAGTTAATGAATTTAATTTATTATGTATTTACAATCTTTATGATGAGGATTTTATTATATTAAAAAGTATATTTATTTTATTATTTATAAGAATTTTAAGAGGAAGTTTTTTAAGATGAATAATTTTTTCATACCCTTATATAATTTATTTGCCTTTAAATTTAAAATTAATAGTTTTATATGTGAGTTTATTTGGCGGGTTAATAGGTTATTTTATTAGAAATATAAAAATTTATAGTTTAAATAAGTTTTTATTAACTTATAATATAAGTATATTTTTATGTTTAATGTGATTTATACCTTCTTTATCTACTTATGGATTAATTTTTTATTTTTTAAATTTTAGTCAAAAATTATATAAAAATATTGATTTGGGTTGAAGTGAAGTTTATAGAGGACAAGGAATTATTATTATTTTAAAGAATTATTCTATTTTTTATAATTTTTATCAAATAAATAATTTTAAAATTTATTTATTTAGATTTATTTTATGAATTTTAATTATTTTATTTTTATTTATATTATAATATTATACTTATTAGTATATATATATATATATATATATATATATATATATATGTATTTATTTTATTTAAATAGCTTATAGTTTAGAGCATAATATTGAAGATATTAAGGAAATTATTTAATTTTTAAATATTTATATAATAATTGAATTATTTTTTATTTATTATTTTAAATTAAGTTTAATTATTATTTATAAAATAATTATTTATAAAAATATTAAAATTTTATTTTTACAATGAAAATGTAATGTTTGTTTTAAACTATATAAATAGAAATAAATAAATAAGAAAGAAAAAGAAATATTAATGGGTTAAACCACTAAAAATAAAGTTAGCAGCTTTATTTAGATATATTTCTAAGTAAATTTTAATAGGAATTTTTATTCAATTTTATCATTAACAGTGATATACCTCTTTTTGGTTTCAATTAATAAATAAGGAGTAAGATACTCTTTCTTTTAAGTCGAAATTAAATGCAAATATTGCTTCTTATTTTATTTAAGTTAAAAATGATAAATTTAAGATAAATTGATATTTCAATAATATTTGAATGCAAATCAAAAGTTTTATTTAAACTATAATCCTTAGTTAGTTCAAGTTAGTATATTTTGATTTCATTCATGATATAGCCCAAGAAGTAAAATAATAAAAAAAAATATTCTAATTTTTGTTCAATAAATAAAATTTACTATTTTAAATGTTAAAATAATAGGAAAAATTAAAGCAATTTCTACATCAAAAATTAAAAAAATTACTGTAATTAAGAAAAAATGTAAAGAAAATGGGATTCGAGCTATAGATTTAGGGTCAAATCCACATTCAAAGGGAGAAGATTTTTCTCGGTCTTTAAATGATTTTTTAGAAAGGATAATTGATAAAAATATTATAATATTTGAAATAAATATAATTATTATTGAAATATAAATTAGTAAAATAATTATTTATATTAAAAAAATTAAACATTTTGATTGGAAGTCAAATATACTAAATATATTATATAAATAGTTAATTACCTCATCAATAAATTGTAATATAAAGAAAAAGTCATACGACATCAACAAAATGTCAATATCAAGCTGCCGCCTCAAATCCAAAATGGTGATTTTTAGAAAAATGATTATTTAAATGTCGTAAAAAGCAAATAAATAAGAAAAAAGTTCCAATAATAACATGAATTCCATGGAATCCTGTTGCTATAAAAAAAGTTGACCCATAAATTCTATCTGCAATGGAAAATGAAGCTTCTAAATATTCATAAGCTTGTAAAATAGTAAAGTAAATTCCTAATCTAATAGTAATAAATATACTTTGATTTATTTGGGAATAATTATTTTCTATTAAAGCATGATGAGCTCAGGTTACTGTTACTCCAGATCTAATTAGAATAATGGTATTAAGAAGGGGAATTTGGAAAGGATTAAAAGGAGTAATACTTAATGGAGGTCAAATAGCTCCAATTTCAATATTTGGGGATAAACTTCTATGGAAAAAAGCTCAGAAAAAAGAAATAAAAAAAAAAATTTCAGAAACAATAAATAAAATTATTCCTCATCGTAATCCTTTTGTTACTAAAATAGTATGTTTTCCTTGATAAGTTCCTTCTCGTCTAACATCTCGTCATCATTGATATATTGTTATAAGAGTAATAATATAACCTAAAATTAATAAATTTATATTATAATTATGAAATCATTTCACTATTCCTGTTACTAAAGTTAAGACTCCGATAGCTCCAGTTAAAGGTCATGGTCTATAATCTACTAAATGATATGGGTGATTAAAATTTATTTTCATTTTTATTAATTTACTTCTCTAGAGTATAAAGTTCTTAAAATAGCAATTACATAAGATTGAATAATTGCAACAGCTGATTCTAAAATTAATAATAAAATTTGAATAATAATTAATATTATAATTAAATAGGAAGATAAATTAGGACCTGTTCTTCTTAATAATGTTATTAATAAATGTCCTGCAATTATATTAGCTGTTAGACGAACAGCTAAAGTTCCTGGTCGAATAATATTTCTAATAGATTCAATTAAAACTATAAAAGGTATTAAAATAGTAGGAGTTCCTTGTGGAATTATATGGGCGAATATGTGTTGATAGTTATTTAATCATCCATATAATATAAATCTTAATCATAATGGAAGCGAAATAGATAGGGTTAAAGTTAAATGACTTGTACTTGTAAAAATGTAAGGGAATAACCCTAAAAAATTATTAAATAAAATAAAAGAAAATAAGGAAATAAAAATAAAAGTTGATCCATTAAAATAATTATTTTTTAATAAGGTTTTAAATTCATTATGAAGTTTATTTAAAATAAAATTTCATATTAAAAAATGACGATTAGGAATTAATCAAAAAGAATAAGGAATGAATAATACCCCTAAAAAGGTTCTAATTCAGTTAATTGATGTATTAAAAATATTTGTTGAAGGATCAAAAATTGAAAATAAATTACTTATCATTTTCAAATAGGATTTTTAATTATAGATTGTTTATATTTTATTAAAGAGGAGTTAATTTGATTTTTATTTAAATTAAAATTTATAATATAATAATTTATTATATTAAAAATTAAAAAAATAATAATAAAATAAATAAAAGATATAATTCAATTAATTGGTATTATTTGAGGAATAAAAGAATATTATATAATATAATAATTTAAATTTGACATATTTATGTTATAAATTAACTAATTCTTTTAATTTTAAAAGTTCATTAGAAGTAATTGTTAATTTACTATAAAATGGTTTAAGAGACCAGTACTTACTTTCAGTCATCTAATGAATGATAATTATTAATTCAATTAATAAAATTTTTAATTGAGATTCTTTCAACTACAATAGGTATAAATCTATGATTTGCTCCACAAATTTCTGAACATTGTCCAAAAAAAATTCCAGGACGATTAATAAAAAAATTAGTTTGATTTAATCGTCCTGGATTAGCATCTACTTTTACTCCTAAAGAGGGAACGGTTCAAGAATGAATTACATCTGTTGCTGTAATTATAATTCGAATTTGATTATTTATAGGTAAAATAATTCGATTATCTACATCTAAAAGACGGAAATTATTAGGAGAAAGTTCATTTGTAGGGATTATATAAGAATCAAATTCAATATTGGAAAAGTCTGAGTATTCGTAACTTCAATATCATTGATGGCCAATAGACTTTAATGTGATTAAAGGATTATTAAGTTCATCTAAGAGGTATAGTAATCGTAAAGAAGGTAAAGCAATAAAAATTAAAGTAATTGCAGGTAAGATAGTTCAGATTAATTCAATTATTTGTCCTTCTAATAAAAATCGGTTAATATATTTATTAAAAAATAAATTTATTATTAGATATCCTACTAAAATAGTAATTATTAATAAAATAATTAAAGTGTGATCGTGAAAAAAAATAATTTGTTCTATTAGTGGGGAAGCTCCATTTTGAAGATTTAAATTAGATCATGTTGCCATTTAATAAATTAATTGGAGTTTATAAAGTATTCATTCTAAAAAAAGGATAAACCTTTATAAATGGGGTTTAAATCCATTACATATAATCTGCCATATTAGAAGAAGTTTCTTAAAATAGGAAGTTCATTATATGAATGTTCGGCGGGAGGAAGATTTTGATATCATTCAATGGATGATGTTATATTTAATGAAAATAATGTGATTCGTTGAGAAATTATTGATTCTCAAATAATAATTAATATTATTATTACTGCTAGTAAAGAAATATAAGACCCTAAAGAAGAAATAATATTTCATGAGATATATGAATCAGGATAATCAGAATAACGACGGGGTATTCCTGCTAATCCAAGAAAATGTTGGGGGAAAAAAGTTAAATTAACTCCAATAAATATAATAAAAAATTGAATTTTTAGTAAAAAAGGATTTATAAATAAACCTGTAAATAAAGGATATCAGTGAATGAATCCTCCAATAATAGCAAAGACAGCTCCTATGGAAAGAACATAATGAAAATGAGCTACAACATAATAAGTATCATGAAGAGTAATATCAATAGAAGAATTAGCTAAAATTACTCCTGTTAATCCTCCTACTGTAAATAAGAAAACAAATCCTAATCTTCATAATATAGAAGGGCTATAATTAATTTGTGTTCCATGTAATGTTGCTAATCATCTAAAAATTTTAATTCCTGTTGGTACAGCAATAATTATTGTTGCTGAAGTAAAGTAGGCTCGGGTATCAATATCTATACCAATTGTAAATATATGATGAGCTCAGACAATAAAACCTAATAAACCAATTGCTATTATAGCATAAATTATCCCTAAACAACCAAAGGTTTCTTTTTTTCCTCTTTCTTGAGAAATAATATGGGAAATTATGCCAAATCCAGGTAAAATTAAAATATAAACTTCAGGATGACCAAAAAATCAAAATAAATGTTGGTAAAGAATAGGATCTCCTCCTCCAGCAGGGTCAAAAAATGAAGTATTTAGATTTCGATCTGTTAAAAGTATTGTAATAGCTCCAGCTAAAACAGGTAAAGAAAGTAAGAGAAGAAAAGCAGTAATTCCTACTGCTCAAACAAAAAGAGGTATTTGATCAAAAGATAAATTATTTAATCGTATATTAATAATTGTTGTAATAAAATTAATTGCACCTATAATTGAGGAAATTCCAGCTAAATGAAGAGAAAAAATAGCTAAATCAACTGAACTACCGCTATGGGCAATATTTGAGGAGAGGGGGGGATAAACAGTTCAACCTGTTCCTGCTCCATTTTCTACAATACTACTTGAAATTAAAAGAGTTAAAGATGGGGGAAGTAGTCAAAATCTTATATTATTTATTCGGGGGAAAGCTATATCAGGAGCTCCAAGTATTAATGGAATTAATCAATTCCCAAATCTTCCAATTATAATAGGTATTACTATAAAAAAAATTATAATAAAAGCATGGGCTGTAACAATAGTATTATAAATTTGATCATCTCCAATTAAAGATCCTGGGTTACCTAATTCAGCTCGAATTAATAAACTTAAAGAAGTTCCTACTATTCCTGATCAAATTCCAAAAATAAAATATAAAGTTCCAATATCTTTATGATTTGTTGAGTAAAGTCATTTTCGCTAAATAAAATGGCTGAGGTGTAAGCGATAAATTGTAAATTTATTAACAAGAAAATTTCTTTTTTATTAATTTTTAAAAAGTTAAAGCTTTATAGTCAAATATGATATAAAATTGCAAATTTTAAGGTAATATATATTTATATATTAAGGCTTAAAGAACAATAATATATCTTTATAAATAATTTTGAAGATTACTAGTTTATTTAACTTAAAACCTTAATTATAAATATAAAAAAGTTCTAAGGATTATTCCTAAAATTGAAATTAAAGATAAAAAATTAATATAAAATATATTATTATTTTTAATTAATATTTTAAATCATTTTATTTTTAAATAATTAAATATAAAACAAGAATAAATAATTCGAATATAAAAAAAAATAATAATTAATCTTCTTATAATAAAAATAATAGTTAATAAATATAATTTATTGATTATTAAAAAATTAATGAGGATTCATTTAGGTATAAAACCAATAAATGGGGGTAACCCTCCTAGGGATAAAAAATTAATTAATAAATTTATTTTAATTATAAAATTAATATTGTTAATAAATAATTGATTAATAAAAAATATATTTATGGTGTAAAATAAAAAACATATAATTCTAATTAAAAAAGAGTATATAAAAAAATATATAAATCATAAATTTTCTCTAATTATAATAGAAAAAATTATTCAACCTAAATTATTGATAGAAGAAAAAGCTATCAATTTTCGTAAAGATGTTTGATTTAATCCTCCAATAGCTCCAATTATAATATTTAAAATAATTATTAAATATAAAAAATTTTTATTAAAATAATAGGACAATAAAATTATGGGGGTAATTTTTTGTCATGTTATTAAAATAAAATTATTAAATCAAGATAATCCTTCAATAATATTAGGAAATCAGAAATGAAAGGGGGCTGATCCTATTTTTATTAATAATGAAGAATTAATAATTATTGAGATTATGTTATTAAGTTCAAAATTTTGAATTAATGTTAATTTAAATAAAATAATAAATAAGAAATTAATGGAAGCAATAGATTGGGTTATAAAATATTTTAAGGAGGCTTCTGAATTTATTAAATTTGTAGAGTTAGAAATTAGGGGGATAAATCTTAATAAATTAATTTCTATACCAATTCAGCAACCAATTCAAGAGTTAGCTGAAATAGAAATAAAGGTTCTAAAAATTAAAATAAATAAAAAAAATATTTTATTAGAGTTAAAAAAAAAAATTTAAAATAAATAAATATATTTATTAGTGGTAGAATTTAATTTTCTATATTAAAAATTATATTTTAGTGTATGATGCACAATAGTTTTTGATATTATTAGTTATAGTTTGATTCTATAAAATATAATAAAGGTAAAAAAACTACTTAATTTATCCTATCAAAATAATCCTTTAAATCAGGCACTTTATTTTTAAAAAAAAAAAGTTTTCTTTATATTTGAGGTATGAGCCCAAAAGCTTAAATTTAGCTTATTTTTAA